TAAAATAAAAAAAACGAAAATAGAACAAATTAGATACAATAAAAATAAAGGAGGTCAACCTCGATATTTTTCCTATTTTTATCTCAAAAATGGAAACTTAGGAAAGTGCTTTATTCAATAAACATATGTATAAAAAGAACATATTTCATTTAGTTTCCTTATGCCCACTATAACCAGTTATTTCGGTTTTCTACTAACAGTTTTAACTATAACCGCAGGTCTTTTTATCAGTTTGAATAAGATCCGACTTATTTGATTTTGATTTGAAATTTTGAGATGAATTGGAAATTTTAGAATATTCTAGATATTCTATAGTTTCTTATTATGTCAATTGCCAATTCTTGGTGATTGACACTCATGGTAAATACAGATTCATAGTTAAGCATAGATATTACCCTCCCTTTTTTTCCTTTCAAACAAATTCAAATGATTGAAGTTTTTCTATTTGGAATCGTGTTAGGTCTAATTCCTATTACTTTGGCTGGATTATTTGTAACTGCATATTTACAATACCGACGCGGTGATCAGTTGGATCTTTGATTAAGTAACATCTCTTTTGTTTGTGGACCTCCTATTTCTTCGTTTTAATCCTAATTCATAGGAGATAAAATTCAGACTTTAGATTAGACTGTTATGCCATTATTTCAGTGTCATTCTCAATCTAAATGGAATCACGCTCTGTAGGATTTGAACCTACGACATCGGGTTTTGGAGACCCGCGTTCTACCGAACTGAACTAAGAGCGCTTTATTTTCATAAATAATTTTATGTGATGCCAATGCATCTTGGATGCATATACTAACTTTATCAAAGGTTATCCATAGTTAACTATAACTATGGATAACCTTTGATTATGTATGTCCAATTTGAATCGGTCTCATTTGATCTCTTTTTACTGCTCATATGATAACTAATAGTTAGGGATAGGGATGACAGGATTTGAACCCGTGACATTTTGTACCCAAAACAAACGCGCTACCAAGCTGCGCTACATCCCTTTCCATTGTGTCATTGTAAAGAATCTTTGTCTTGTTTTCCACATTTTTTTGTTATATATATCATATTATATATATCATATTATATATATCATATATATATCCTGCCATTTTTTTCTTTTTTTTCTTAATTAATTTTAATTAATTATTAAAAATACATAGAGTATAATAATAAGAACAAAGAATATAAAATATATATATGTATTAATAAATATATATATGTATTAATATAGAATCTAACTATCAAAAATTCAAAAAAATCGAAATTATAGAATAATTAAAACTATTCTATTAATAGAATATAATTCATAATCATAATATAAGAAAAAAAAAAATATTAATATTATTCTAATTAATATTATTCTAATAATAAATAATATATATTATAATTAATATAATTAATAATATCTAATGAATCGTTGTACAATTCAATTTGAATTCGTACTTCCCCCGACAAATGCAAGTGATTATTAAAAAAATAAACATTTGATGATATTCCTATATGTAATTTTGTATTACAAATTACAAGAAAAAAACGAAGGAGGATTAGAAATGCGAGATCTAAAAACATATCTCTCTGTGGCACCGGTGGCCAGTACTCTATGCTTCGCGGCTTTAGCGGGTCTCTTGATAGAAATCAATCGTTTATTCCCGGATGCTTTGATATTCCCCTTTTTTTTATTCTAGTTATTGGCACGGGAAGGTGTGACGAAGATTAGAGATCCAATCAAATATCTGTGATTAATTATTAATTCCTTATTCTTTAATTTCTTTTTTTTTTAGAATTAGAATAAGTTAGAAAAAAGAAAAAGAAGAAAGGTGTATTTTGCCTCAGTAAAATTCAGAATTTTACCAGGTTTCAATGGAATTGAATGAATAATTTAATTCCATTGTTATTAATATTAATAATAAAATAGAGTGAGACCAGAAATGGAATTGGAATGCTAGGACAGGGGCAATAATATCATACAAGATACTTAAATGAATAAGGGAAATACTGTACTGAGATTCGAAAGATAGTTCGAAATCATTGTATTACTGAATTCTTACTGTACTATAGAAAATAAAATGAATCAAAAAACCAAAGGAGGTTCATGGCCAAGGGTAAAGATATCCGAATAACTGTTATTTTGGAATGTACCAGTTGTGATAAAAAGAGTGTTAATAAGGAATCAAGGGGTATTTCTAGATATATTACTCAAAAGAATCGACACAATACACCTAGTCGATTAGAATTGAGAAAATTCTGTCCCTTTTGTTGTAAACATATGATTCACGCAGAGATAAAGAAATAGAGAAAATGTATCACTTGTGTGTCACCCTTAACAAGGTAGATGAAAAACGATATTTCAGATAGAAGATATATGAAATTCTATATCTATATAAATTAGATATAGAACATTCTATAACATATATTTCATTATAGAACAAACATAAAAATAATAATATAAATAAAACAAATCCTTTTTTCTAAAAAATGGGATTTGCGGTATAGGAATAAACAAACCATGCATAAATCTAAGCGACTCTTTTTTAAAAAAAAGAAATCTTTTCGTAGGAGTTTGTCTCCGATCCAATCGGGGGATCGAATTGATTATAAAAACATGAGTTTACTTTATCGATTTATTAGTCAACAAGGAAAAATATTACCCAGACGGGTAACTAAATTGACCTTAAAACAACAACGATTAATTACCATTGCTATAAAACAAGCTCGTATTTTATCTTCGTTACCTTTTGTTAATGGTAATTCGTTACCTTTTGTTAGTAATGACAAAAAAAAATTTCAAAAATTTAGTAATCACAAAAAAAAATTTAGTAATCACAAAAAAAAAATTAGTAATGACAAAAAAAATTTAAGTAATGACAAAAAAAATTTAAGTAATGACAAAAAAAATTTAAGTAATGACAAAAAAAAAATTAGTAATGACAAAAAAAAATTTCAAAAAAGCGCGTCGACCACTAGAACTACCACTAGTGTTCTAAAAAAGAAAAAAAAAATAGAGAATTAAATTCAATTTAAATGTGGATTGATATTTTGGTCAAAACTACGAGAATCCGATGGAGGTTGTTGCGTTCTAAGAAAAAAGACAATAGGTGAAGAAGAATAATTTTTTTTTAGCGTGATTTTTTATTTATTTTGATGACTTTGTCATATGAATTCTATTTTATCATACAAATCTCTTCTATTCTACCCCCTTCCCGGAGTTCAGTCTCCGGGGAATTTTTATTTTTTTATGATATCATCTCGTTGGCAATCATAAAAAGACAATTCCCTTTTAATATAGCTATTTGTGCAACTATTTTACGATTAAGAAGCAATTGCCTCTTGGACATATTATACATTAATATACTATAAATATTGTATAATTTTTGTTTATTCTGGCCAATTATTGCATTTATTCGACTGATCCACAAACCGCGAAAATCCCTTTTTTTCCTATCTCTATCCCGATTAGCCGAAACCAAAGCTTTTATTTTCTGTTGTAACATAGCTCGAGTAAGTGTTGAATGAGCTCCGCGACAACCTTTTGTAAAAAAATGAAGTTTTGTCCTCCGTTTTCGAGCGATATATCCTCGTTTAATTCTTGGCATTGAATAAATGAGACTTTGATGAATAACTATTTGATTTTTTTCTTTCAGTTATTCTTTTATCCTTCCTAGTATATTAATAACAAAAACGGATTCTTCCAATGTATAAAATAAAAATTCCAATGGCTTTTGCTACGATAACCTTCCCAACCACTATTTTTTTTCTTTTTTTCTAAACATTTAATCTCGAAATAATAAATTGTATTGATACTAGGTATTAAAAAAAAACATAGTATATAGTAAATGAAATAGAAATAGACAAAGAAATGGTGGGTTCCATCGTTTCTATGATTACTTTTTAAACGGTGAGGTCCTCTCTATACACCGGAGCCCCTTCCTTCATTGAATTTTCATTTAATCAATGTTATTGTTAACTTGTACAGTTCACACTCATGGGCTCTACCCATGAAATATCTAGTAATAGGTCTTTCACAACGAAATCTAGCTATACAGTAACGGTATTTAAGTAGGAAGATTAGCTGGGTAGTTGACCCTCTTAGTCCGTTCTTGCAAAATTTAGGACATAATTTTTGTTTAGTTGAAATTGTATTTTTCCCGCTTAATGGATAACCATTTGTTACCAATGGGAAAGTCTTTGTTCATCTTAAATTGAAAATTAAGGTGATTCGGTTTGCACCAATCGAAACCATAAATTTTATCCACATATAGAATTATAGATATATAATTCTTACTAATAAAATAGATTTTTTTTAAGTTAAGATTAAGATAGTATAGTATGTGTGAATGGAATTCTCCCATTCAAACTATCTTAAACAATCACCCATACTGGAAAAATATCTTTTTTTAGTCTATGATCTAAACGAGTCGCACATACACCCTAGTACATGTTCCTCGACGCTGAGGACATCCCCGAAGAGCGGGGGATTTTGTGACATTTCGGATTGGCTGTCTTGTGTTTCGAATAAGTTGTTTTATAGTTGGCATGGTGAGTCATATACATAATAAGCTGGTTTAGATGAATCCTAACCCGATGAATTCTATTTTATCATACAAATCTCTTCTATTCTACTCCCTTCCCGGAGTTCAGTCTCCGTTTCGTTTCGCGCCGCTTGCGCTACTGCATCAATAATTCTGTAATCTTTGGCTTCTTCTGCTGACATAAAACGATCCCGATTCATGTCTTCGGTTACTCGAGAACTTCCGCTACCGCATCAACAATTCTGTAATCTTTGGCTTCTTCTACTGACATAAAACGATCCCGATTAATGTCTTCGGCCACTAGAGAATAAGGTTGGCCTGTTCTTTGTACATAAATGGTTATCATCGTTTCGCGCATTCTACTTATTTCGCTCGCTTCCAGGATACAGTCGCGTGATCGTGCGTAATGATAAGAAGTAAAAGGTTGATGGATCATTACTCTAGAGTGCTCGAATGCTGTACGGTTGCCAATTCCGCCTCCTAACAAAATAAGAGATCCCATTGAAGCGGCTACTCCGATAGCTATTGTCTTTACGACTGCTTTTACGAATTGCATAGTATCATAGATTGCTAATCCAGATATTACATCTCCGCCTGGACAATTTAGAAACAGATTGATATCTCGGGTAGAGTTTTCGATACTAAGATATATCAAGAGGCCTGAAATTTGATTGCCTATTTCAGCGTCTACTTCTTGGCATATAAAAAGTAGTCGTTCTTGATAAGTTCGATTATATAAATCTACCCAAGATGCATCCTCATCTCCAGGAATTTGAAAAGCTACCCGAGGAATACCGACTGGCATAAAAAAAAAACCTGAAATTTTCTAAATTATATATAGAAATTATACTTAAATATAGAAATTATACTTATATATAGAAATTTTCTAAATTATATATAGAAATTATACTTAAATATAGAAATTATACTTATATATAGAAATTTTCTAAATTATATATAGAAATTATACTTAAATATAGAAATTATACTTATATATAGAAATTTTCTAAATTATATATAGAAATTATACTTAAATATAGAAATTATACTTATATATAGAAATTTTCTAAATTATATATAGAAATTATACTTATATATAGAAATTATACTTATATATAGAAATTATACTTATATATAGAAATTATACTTATATATAGAAATTATACTTATATATAGAAATTATACTTATATATAGAAATTTTCTAAATTATATATAGAAATTATACTTAAATATAGAAATTATACTTATATATAGAAATTATACTTACATATAGAAATTATACTTATATATAGAAATTTTCTAAATTATATATAGAAATTATACTTAAATATAGAAATTATACTTATATATAGAAATTATACTTACATATAGAAATTATACTTGCTTGTTTTTTTTAACTTTACTTTCCTTTGGTGGTTTTTTTTTTTAAGGTGGTTTTTTTTTTAAGGTGGTTTTTTTTTAAGGTGGTTCCCCTTTTTCTTTTGGTGTCACAGGACGTTAGTTTTTCTGAGATAATTGGAGATGTCTGCATTCACTGATATAAACACCCCTCTCTAATATAGTGCGAGTATTGTACAAAGACTACTCATCTCCAAGGCAAACACCACCATTGCGTATTGTTACTTATCGGGTATAGAATAGATCTGCTTCTTTTTATTCCTACGAATAGAATTGTTCTAGTTTTTTAGTATTTTAGTAACAATAGAACAAATATGAATTTTTTATGCGAGATAATTTACTGAAAAGGGAGGGTCCAAAGTATCGTTTTTTACAGTGCAATAAAGTTACATAGTGTCTATTTTTTGTTGATAGAAGAGGTATTTTCATGGGTTTGCCTTGGTATCGTGTTCATACCGTCGTATTAAATGATCCCGGCCGTTTACTTTCTGTCCATATAATGCATACAGCTCTGGTTGCTGGTTGGGCCGGTTCGATGGCTCTATATGAATTAGCAGTTTTTGATCCCTCTGACCCTGTTCTTGACCCAATGTGGAGACAGGGTATGTTCGTTATACCTTTCATGACTCGTTTAGGAATAACCAATTCGTGGGGTGGTTGGAATATCACAGGAGGGACTATAACGGATCCGGGTATTTGGAGTTACGAAGGTGTGGCCGGGGCACATATTGTGTTTTCGGGCTTGTGCTTTTTGGCGGCTATCTGGCATTGGGTCTATTGGGATCTAGAAATCTTTTGTGATGAACGTACTGGCAAACCTTCTTTGGATTTGCCAAAAATCTTTGGAATTCATTTATTTCTTGCTGGGGTGGCTTGTTTTGGTTTTGGCGCATTTCATGTAACAGGATTGTATGGTCCTGGAATATGGGTGTCCGATCCTTATGGACTAACAGGAAGGGTACAATCCATAAATCCGGCATGGGGTGTGGACGGTTTTGATCCTTTTGTTCCGGGGGGAATCGCCTCTCATCATATTGCAGCAGGGACATTGGGTATATTAGCGGGCCTTTTCCATCTTAGTGTGCGTCCACCTCAACGCCTATACAAAGGATTGCGTATGGGAAATATTGAAACCGTCCTTTCCAGTAGTATCGCTGCTGTCTTTTTTGCAGCTTTTGTTGTTGCTGGAACTATGTGGTATGGTTCAGCAACTACCCCGATTGAATTATTTGGTCCGACTCGTTATCAATGGGATCAGGGATACTTCCAGCAAGAAATATATCGAAGAGTGGGTGCTGGGCTAGCCGAAAATCAAAGTTTATCAGAAGCTTGGTCTAAAATTCCCGAAAAATTAGCTTTTTATGATTACATCGGCAATAATCCAGCAAAAGGGGGATTGTTTAGAGCGGGCTCAATGGACAATGGAGATGGAATAGCCGTCGGTTGGTTAGGACATCCTATCTTTAGAGACAAAGAGGGGCGTGAACTTTTTGTACGTCGTATGCCTACTTTTTTTGAAACATTTCCGGTTGTTTTGGTAGACGGAGACGGAATAGTTAGAGCTGATGTTCCTTTTCGAAGGGCAGAATCTAAGTATAGTGTTGAACAAGTAGGTGTAACTGTTGAATTCTATGGTGGCGAACTCAATGGAGTCAGTTATAGTGATCCTGCTACTGTGAAAAAATATGCTAGACGTGCTCAATTGGGTGAAATTTTTGAATTAGATCGTGCTACTTTAAAATCAGATGGTGTTTTTCGTAGCAGTCCAAGGGGTTGGTTTACTTTTGGACATGCTTCGTTTGCTCTGCTCTTCTTTTTCGGACACATTTGGCATGGTGCTAGAACCTTGTTCAGAGATGTTTTTGCTGGTATCGATCCAGATTTGGATGCTCAAGTAGAATTTGGAGCATTCCAAAAACTTGGAGATCCAACTACAAAAAAACAGGTAGTCTGATAGAAAGAACATTCCTTTGTTCCTTTTCGATTCGACTTTTTTTTGTTGTGCTTTGAATTTGATATAGGGAACGGAATAAATCTTGATTTGAATCATTACATTTTATTTTGTTTTACTCTTGTTCTTTCTTTTTCTTTATCCAGGAGATAATCCCCCCAAAACAGGTATGAAAGCTATAATTGTAAACCACGATCAAATCTATGGAAGCATTGGTTTATACATTCCTCTTAGTCTCGACTTTAGGAATCATTTTTTTCGCTATCTTTTTTAGAGAACCCCCTATAGTTCCAACTAAAAAGATGAAATGATTTTTCATCATCTCAATTGAAGTAATGAGCCCCAATATTACGATATTGGAGGCTCATTACTTCAATTAGTCCCCATGTTCTTCGAATGGATCTCGTAGTTGTTGAGAGGGTTGCCCAAAAGCAGTATATAAGGCATACCCAGTAAAACTTACAATTAAACCAGATATAGAGATGGCAATTAGGGTTGCTGTTTCCATTATTATAGAATATCAAGACCACAATGGGTCCGGGGATCTATAGGGTAAGATCCTTCCTTTATTTTCAGCGGAATGGTATACAAAGTCAAGAGATCTCAATGAATAAAAAATAGGATTTATGGCTACACAAATCGTTGAGGGTAATTCTAGATCTGGTCCAAGACGAACTGTTGTAGGGGATTTATTGAAACCATTGAATTCAGAATATGGTAAAGTAGCGCCGGGATGGGGAACTACTCCTTTGATGGGCGTTGCAATGGCTCTATTTGCGGTATTTCTCTCTATTATTTTAGAGATTTATAATTCGTCCATTTTACTGGACGAAATTGCTAGGAATTAGATTCACAAGAACCGACTAACTAGCTTTTCAATAGAAGAGTAAAGTTTAGCATTTAGGTCTTTGATTTTTAGACCATTCTGGTAGTTCGACCGTGAAACTTCTTTGTTTCTGTATTTCCGGAATATGAGTGTGTGACTTGTTCTAATTGATCCTATTGATAGTAAAGAACATAAAATGGATCCGTCATCTTGATAGAGATGACTTTACCCCGTCAGATATTTTTTCTAGTATCTGGAGCACGGGATATAGAAAATAGATTCTAAAGTATTAGAACTATGATTCATACTTAATATTTCTATTTAGACCTCGCAACCGGACTAAAAAAATTTAAAGAGTTAGAAGAATAAATTTATAAAAAAAAATAGAACGATTTTTATTCTTTTAAACTGCTGCCGCTTATCTTTAGATCAAAGGACAAACGTTTCTTTTCTTTGGATTTTTTTTCATTATATCTATCATTGAATTGAATAAGTGATAATCCAGCAGTTCTTACTCAGGGAATTTTTGGACTTGTTAAAGGTTTTTTTTGAAAATCATCGTGGTTCTGGTATGAATCTGAGGTTTTTGAATTGATTCATGGGGTCTTAACAAGAAAATTCCTATCAATAATAATAAAAAAACAACAGTAAAATCGCATTACATACACAAATCAAAAATAAAGAAAACGAACTAAATAATAGAATATTCAAGAGGCCTGTAAGGATCAAGAGAAAAGACGAGTGAGCCTACTTGAGATTTTGGCATTATAACCACAAAGAATAGCTTTCGGATTTCTTTTTCTTATTTTCAAAGAAGATTGGAATCATAGGATTAAGTTAAGAAGTTTAAAAGTTTCTATTCCACATATCCGTTTTCCAAATAACCTGTAATTGAGTATTTTTGTTTGAGCCGTAGGAGATGAAATTCTCATATACGGTTCTCAGGGGGGTCCCATGGTTTACCTATCTCAATAAAGTCTATGATTGGTTCGAAGAACGTCTTGAGATTCAGGCGATTGCCGATGATATAACTAGTAAATATGTGCCTCCTCATGTCAATATATTTTATTGTTTAGGAGGAATTACACTTACTTGTTTTTTAGTCCAAGTAGCGACGGGGTTTGCTATGACTTTTTATTATCGTCCGACCGTTACGGAAGCTTTTGCCTCTGTTCAATATATAATGACTGAGGCTAACTTTGGTTGGTTAATCCGATCAGTTCATCGATGGTCGGCAAGTATGATGGTCTTAATGATGATCTTGCACGTATTTCGCGTATATCTCACAGGTGGTTTTA